ATTGACATTCCCCTTTTTTTGATTCTAGTTATTGATACAGTACCAAATAACGGAGATTCGAGATACAATTAAATATTTGTGACTAATCCTTTGCCCCCTTTTTCTCTTTTTTCCCTTTTTCCTTTTAGAAGAAGAGGGAGGAAAGAGAAAAAAAGAAAAGGTGTATTCAACAGCTTCGAGACTTGGGTTCAAGTTTGAATTAAATAAATTATTCAATTCAAAAATTAACTAGGGATGGAGGTAGAATAAACAGGGTGGGGCCTAGATCTAGGACAAGACTCTTATACAAGGTACTTAAATGTAAATGAAATACTGTGATTTGAATTTGAAATAAAGTTTAGAAATTTTTTTAGTATATTGATTGCAGCGAAAGTTTTCATAATTGGATTTCAAGTTAATAACTTCTATTTATCCTTCCTTCCTTCTTCTTCGTTTCGGATCGAAAATAGAAGAGTTGAGTAAATCAAAAATCCAAAGGGGGTTCATGGCCAAGGGAAAAGATGTCCGAATAACGGTTATTTTGGAATGTACCGGTTGTGTTCGAAACGGTGTTAATAAGGTATCAACGGGTATTTCCAGATATATTACTGAAAAGAATCGTCACAACACGCCTAATCGATTGGAATTGAGAAAATTCTGTCCATTTTGTTACAAACATATGATTCATGGGGAGATAAAGAAATAGATCGAATCGAGCACTTGTATGTAACCCTTCCAAGGAAGGGTAAAAATGACATTTCTATATAGAACATAGTTAAATATTATATATATAACATAATTAAATATAAACAAACCAAATCCTATTTCTTCTAATTCATTTTAGATCCGACCGAAATAGGATTTTCGGGATAAGGAATAAACTAAACAAACCATGGATAAATCCAAGCGGCATTTTCTTAAATCCAAGCGATCTTTTCGTAGGCGTTTGCCCCCGATTCAATCGGGGGATCGAATTGATTATAGAAACATGAGTTTAATTAGTCGATTTATTAGCGAACAAGGAAAAATATTATCTAGACGGGTGAATAGATTGACCTTGAAACAACAACGATTAATTACTATTGCTATAAAACAAGCTCGTATTTTATCTTTGTTACCCTTTCTTAATAATGAGAAACAGTTTGAAAGAACCGAGTCGACCACCAGAACTGCGGGTCTTCGAGCCAGAAATAAATAGGCTTACTCTTTCTTCACTTGACTAAAAAAAAGTAAAATCCGAACTCAAACGCAGATTGATGTTTTGTTCGAAAAATATGAAAAATATGGATTGAATTATCGTGTCGTAAGAAAAAAAAAGAATCGGGCAAGAATAAAGATTTTTTTTGAGTGTGTTCATTCAGTTTTACTATTTTTTTCTCATATTTATTTTGACTTTACCCTCCCGGAGTTCATTCTCCGGGGAACTCCGTTTAAATTATTCCGGTGGATTCTTTCCAATCTACTTCTTTTATGATCTCATCGGAAATCATATAAAGACAATTTTTATTTGATATAGCTATTTGTGCAAGTATTTTACGATTAAGAAGCACCTGTTTCTTATATAGGTCGTGTATTAATCTACTATAACTATAGGATACCCCTATTTCACGAATTACTGCGTTTATTCGAGTGATCCACAAACGGCGAAAATTTATCTTTTGCTTATCCCTATCCCGATGCGACGAAACCAAAGCTCTTATTTTCTGTTGAGTAATTGTTCGAGTAAGTCTTGAATGAGCCCCTCGAAAGCTTGATGCAAATAAACGAATTTTTGTTCTACGTCTCCGAGCTATATTTCCCCGTCTAATTCTGGTCATTGAATAAATGAAACTTTGACGAATAACTAATAGATTTCCTTTCTTTCAGTTATTCTTTTTCCCTTTCCTAGTCTATTAATAACAAAGCTTTTTTCCAATGTATAAACTAAAAATTCCAATGACTTTGGCTACTATAACCTTCCCGACCGCTATTTTTCTTTTTTCTAGACATTTCACTTCGAAATAAGAAATTTCATTTTACTAGGTATCAAAATATAATAAATAAAAAATATAAATGGATAAAGAAATAGTGGCTTCCTTCGTTTATATGGTTACTTCTTAAACGGTGAGGTTTTCTCTATACACCGGAGCCTTTACTTCATTTAATCAATGTTATTGGTAACTTGTATAGTTCACATTCTTTGGCTCTACCCATGAATTATCCAGTAATAGGTCTTTCACGATTAGATCTACTTACACAGTAACGGTATTTAATTATGAAAGTTGGCTGGGTAGCTAACCCTGTTAGTCCGTTCTTGCAAGAGGGGCCTAAGTTTTATGTTTTTATTTTTAAGTAGGATTTTCTCCGCTTAATGGATAACCATTTGCTACCAATGGAGAATTGCTTCTCATCTTAAATTGAGGTGATTGGATTTGCACCAATGGAAACCATAAATTTCATACACAATAGAATGGATAGATTCTTTTTTTTATACTGTTTTTATACTGAATTGAACGGACTTCTTTTTCTATTCTATCCTATT